GCATTTCTAATAAGTTGTTTAATAGTTGGCATGTTGAATCGTATATATGATGGGATTATAAGAGGCTGGTTTAGATCGATCTTAACCTGATGATTATGAATTTTTTCCCTTCAATTGAATGAATATTTTACTTGGGTAAAATAAAAATATTCAATATCAAATCGCGGAAAATTCAAATTACGGTTTGAAATGGAATCATGTATTTACACGGGATCCCCAGCATTTTCGACCGCTACAAGATCAATAATGCCATAAGCTTGGGCTTCTGTTGCTGACATAAAAACATCCCTTTCCATGTCTTCGGATACAACCCATAAAGGGTTACCCGTTCTTTGTACATAAACCCTTGTGAGGGTTTCGCGAAGTTTCAGTAGTTCTTCTGCTTCCAGGATGAATTCCCCTGCCTGTGCCTCATAAAAAGAACTAGCAGGTTGGTGAATCATAACCCTGATTATATAACATCCATCATGAGCGGCTCCTCTATCTCACACGATTGGTCGAAGGTAAGGAATAAAAATAACAATAAGAAAAAGATAGAATTGAACAACCGTACAGGCATCTTTTGTACATTGCATACGGCTCCGCAATGGAATTGACCTTTCCCTTCCGTCCGCCCAAGAAAGGGACAAAGGTACTAGAAACAAATAGAGTCCATACGATCCAGATCGTTGAATGATCCATTTACCACCCTTCCTTTCGTAGAAGTCAAAAATACTATGATGGTTCTGTTGCTTTATATATTTCTTATTTATCTCGTCTTTAATTTAGCAATCCCAAGGTTTTTCTGACCCGATCAGAAAAAAGATCTTTTTTTTTTTCTTTTTTATAACATTAATATCAGAAAGGCACTTCTGGTGTCTAAGAAAAATGGTTTGTGACGCTGAAACAGACCTCCGACGCATAAGATCAAATCGGAAATAACCTTTGTTTCATACTACTATTTCGATACATAATTTCATGTTATGAAAAAACAAAAAAGGTTTGTTCATATCGAACTTAAAATGCCATGCTATTATTACTTATTATTCATGTTCTATATGGCGAAGGCATAGTCTTTTTTTTTTCAAATAAAAAACTCATTGGCGCCAAGCGTGAGGGAATGCTAGACGTTTGGTAATTTCTCCTCCGACCAGAATGAAAGATCCCATTGAAGCGGCTAATCCCATGCATATTGTATGTACATCAGGTGGCACAAATTGCATAGTATCATAAATAGCTATTCCTGGTATTACCCATCCCCCGGGGGAGTTTATAAACAAATAAAGATCCTTAGTATCGTCCTCTATACTAAGATATACCATAAGACCAACAAGTTGATTCGAGATCTCGCTATCAACCTCTTGTCCTAAAAAAAGTAATCTTTCTCGATAAAGTCGGTTGATTAGGACAAAATTGTATCCTTTAGTAACCGTACATGCACCTTTGGGTGCATACGGTTCAAAAAAGCGAAAAAAAAATCAATGTATCGATTCCAGTTCTATTTCTTTTTTTTTTTTTTAACAAGGTTTTTCTCTAATGAAAGGACTTTTTCTTATATTATTCATTCTATTTTTCAATAAACTTCATAAGTTTTTGCTTCCTTCCCTAGAAAACCCTATCTATAAAAAAAAAAAAGAATTAAAAAAACTTATTATTATTGAACTAACCTCTCATTGATGTATTGTTTCATCGAGATTCAAATCACGATGTCATTTTCTTGTTCCTAAATGGGCCCATTTCATTCTTTTAGGTTCATGTTCTACTCCGGGTAAATATCTATCCGAATTATATTTGCACATATAGGGCAAATTGTGTCAGTGCCACTTTTTTTGCTACGATTTTTTTCAATTCTTTTCATGCGCCAAACTATTTGATATTTTTATTATACTATTCCGTTGGTTGGTAGTTTGAGATAACCCCTAGGGGATAAAAATCCTTTATGATACAAGTGGTAATGGTACCTATATTACCAATTTGGTATTTTCTGAACGGAGCCTGAATATTTCATTTTATTGGTACAAGCCAACCATAAATTCTTCTAATTTAGATTATTGATCTTTAACAAAATTTGATTTAATTGTACTTCGCGCTCCGAGTTTTTGAAGGTTCAATCAATCTTTCTTGGGCGAAACAGAGGATATCTCGATCGGGAGAGAGAACGGGTAAATCCCATATGACCCAATATGTCTGACAAGTCGCACTATACGTCAACCCAAACTGCATCTTCCTCTCCAGGACTCCGAAAAGGTACTTTTGGAACACCAATGGGCATTAAAAAAAAAAAAAGAAATTAAAGTACTATATTTTACTTTGATGTGGAAACGTAACAATGAATTTATTATTTTGTCCTCATAATTTTAATTTTTGTTTCTCCTATTTTATACATAGATTGGAGGGTTCATACATAAATATGGAATGAATAAAGAAAAATTCTTATGAGGGGATCGTTTGAATAATCAACAAGTGTTTATGCATTCGTTTTCCAAAAATGAAATCAATTCCCCATTGCGTATTGTTACTTATCGGGTATAGAATAGATCTGCTTCTCTTTGTTCCTACGAACAGAAATTTTCCATTATTTCCAATATAACGGAATAAATATTAACCCTTGTTCATAGATAATCTACTGAAAAAGGTTAGGTACATAGTATATATATTTTTGTTTTTTAGTCCAATGCGATAAAGTTACATAGTGTCTATTTATCTTTGATAAAGGGGTATTTCCATGGGTTTGCCTTGGTATCGTGTTCATACCGTTGTATTGAATGATCCCGGTCGGTTACTTTCTGTCCACATAATGCATACAGCTTTAGTTTCTGGTTGGGCCGGCTCAATGGCTCTATACGAATTAGCGGTTTTTGATCCTTCTGACCCCGTTCTTGATCCAATGTGGAGACAGGGTATGTTCGTTATACCCTTCATGACTCGTTTAGGAATAACCAATTCATGGGGTGGTTGGAGTATTACAGGGGGAACTATAACGAATCCGGGTCTTTGGAGTTACGAAGGTGTGGCAGGTGCACATATTGTGTTTTCCGGCTTGTGCTTCCTGGCGGCTATCTGGCATTGGGTGTATTGGGACCTAGAAATATTCTGTGATGAACGTACGGGAAAACCCTCTTTGGATTTGCCCAAGATTTTTGGAATTCATTTATTTCTTTCAGGGGTAGCTTGTTTTGGTTTTGGTGCATTTCATGTAACAGGCTTGTATGGTCCTGGAATATGGGTGTCCGATCCTTATGGACTAACTGGAAAAGTACAACCTGTAAATCCAGCGTGGGGCGCGGAAGGTTTTGATCCTTTTGTTCCAGGAGGCATAGCTTCTCATCATATTGCAGCGGGGACATTAGGCATATTAGCAGGTCTATTCCATCTTAGTGTCCGTCCGCCTCAACGTCTATACAAAGGATTACGTATGGGAAATATTGAAACTGTCCTTTCCAGTAGTATCGCTGCTGTATTTTTTGCAGCTTTCGTTGTTGCTGGAACTATGTGGTATGGTTCAGCAACTACCCCGATTGAATTATTTGGCCCCACTCGTTATCAGTGGGATCAGGGATATTTTCAGCAAGAAATATATCGAAGAGTTGGTGCTGGACTAGCTGAAAATCTGAGTTTATCGGAAGCTTGGTCGAAAATTCCTGAAAAATTAGCTTTTTATGATTACATTGGTAATAATCCGGCAAAGGGAGGATTATTCAGAGCGGGCTCAATGGACAATGGGGATGGAATAGCTGTTGGATGGTTAGGACACCCTATCTTTAGAGATAAAGAAGGACACGAGCTTTTTGTACGTCGTATGCCTACTTTTTTTGAAACATTTCCAGTAGTTTTGGTAGATGGAGATGGAATTGTGAGAGCCGATGTTCCTTTTAGAAGGGCAGAATCAAAGTATAGTGTCGAACAAGTAGGTGTAACTGTTGAATTCTATGGTGGCGAACTTAATGGAGTTAGTTACAGTGATCCAGCTACTGTGAAAAAATATGCTAGACGCGCTCAGTTGGGGGAAATTTTTGAATTGGATCGGGCTACTTTGAAATCCGACGGTGTTTTTCGTAGCAGTCCAAGGGGTTGGTTCACTTTCGGGCATGCTTCATTTGCTTTGCTTTTCTTTTTCGGACACATTTGGCATGGCGCTAGAACCTTGTTCCGGGATGTTTTTGCTGGTATTGATCCAGATTTGGATGCTCAAGTGGAATTTGGGACATTCCAAAAAATTGGAGATCCAACCACAAGGAGACAGACAGTCTGATACAACATTACTATGGTATTTTTCGCCTACATTTGAATTTTATTTTTTTTACATGGGATAGGGGACAGAGAAATCGTGACTTGAATCACTGCTTTTTCTTTAACTCTTTCCCTTTCTTTATCTGATTGATAAATGATCCAAAATAAATAGATTTGGAAGCTATAATTGTAAACCACGATCGAATCTATGGAAGCATTGGTTTATACATTCCTGTTAGTCTCTACTCTAGGGATAATTTTTTTCGCTATCTTTTTTCGAGAACCTCCTAAGGTTCCGACTAAAAAATGAAATGATTTTTCATTATCTCAATTGAAGTAATGAACCTCCCAATATGCCATATTGGGAGGTTCATTACTTCGACTAGTCCCCGTGTTCCTCGAATGGGTCTCTTAGTTGTTGAGAGGGTTGCCCAAAAGCAGTATATAAGGCGTACCCTGTAAAGCTTACAAGTAAACCAGATATGGAGATGGCGACTAAGGTTGCTGTTTCCATTATTCGATTTCAAGATCGCGATGGGTCTACAATAAGATAGTTTATTTACAACTACAACGGAATGGTATACAAAGTCAACAGATCTCAACCGATGAAATAGTATTTATGGCTACACAAACTGTTGAGGGTAGTTCTAGATCTGGGCCAAGACGAACTCTTGTAGGGGATTTATTGAAACCGTTGAATTCGGAATATGGTAAAGTAGCTCCGGGCTGGGGTACTACTCCTCTCATGGGAGTCGCAATGGCTCTATTTGCGGTATTCCTATCTATTATTTTGGAGATTTATAATTCTTCCGTTCTATTGGATGGAATTTCAGTGAGTTAGGTTCATAAGAGCAATGAAGTACTAGTAAAAAAAAACAACTTAGGACTCGGATTTCGAGCCTATTTTGGTAGTTCGACCGTGAAATTCTTTTGTTTCGGTATTTCATTTCCGGAATATGAGTGTGTGACTTGTTATAATTGACCCTATGGATATACAGAAAATGGATCTGTCATCTCGATAGAGATGATTCCACCCCGTCGGATATTTATATTTATTCTAGTTTCCGGAGCACGAAATATATCGAATAGATCAAGAAAAGAAATATTTGGACTATGATTCATACCTATTATTAAAACCTCGTAACCGGACTCAAAAAAAATGAAAAAAGTTCTAAATCAAACAATTTTTCTTTTTTCAGAACTATGTACTTTGACGAAAGTACAACTATTTCTCTGGATTTTGTTGAGTCACTACATCTATTCATTAAATAAGTGATGATCAAATGGTTCTTACTCAGAGAACCTTTGAGTTTTGTTTGGGGACTTATTGATGAATCATCGTGGTTCTAGTATGAATCTGAGGTTTCAATTGATTCATAGGGTCTCAACAAGAGAATTCCTATCAAAAGTAAAACAATAGTCAATTTTCATTACGCAAAAAAACTCAAATAAAATACTAAATAGGGGAAGAGAAGATTCAAGAGGCCTGTAATAATCAATATAAAAAAGAAAGATGGATGAGCTAACTTGATATTTTTTAGCATTATCATCACAAAGAACAGATTTCGGATTTTTATTTCTTTGGATCCTCTGGGTAGATTGAATCGAGTGGCTAAAAAGTTTCAAAATTTCTATTACATATCCGTTGAAACAGTATTTGTATGTTTTTGCTTGAGCCGTACGAGATGAAATTCTCATATACGGTTCTCGGGGGGGGGGGGGGGAGTTCCCTTGGGTTACCTATCTCAATAAAGTATATGACTGGTTCGAAGAGCGTCTCGAGATTCAGGCGATTGCAGATGATATAACTAGTAAATACGTTCCTCCTCACGTCAACATATTTTATTGTTTAGGGGGGATCACACTTACTTGTTTTTTAGTACAAGTAGCTACGGGTTTTGCTATGACTTTTTACTATCGACCAACTGTTACAGAGGCCTTTTCCTCTGTTCAATACATAATGACTGAGGCCAACTTTGGCTGGTTAATCCGATCAGTTCATCGATGGTCAGCAAGTATGATGGTTCTAATGATGATTTTGCACGTATTTCGTGTGTATCTCACAGGCGGATTTAAAAAACCTCGCGAATTAACTTGGGTTACGGGTGTAGTTCTCGCTGTATTGACTGCATCTTTTGGTGTAACTGGTTATTCCTTACCTTGGGACCAAATTGGTTATTGGGCAGTCAAAATTGTGACAGGCGTACCTGAAGCTATTCCTGTAATAGGATCGCCTTTGGTAGAGTTATTACGCGGAAGTGCTAGTGTGGGTCAATCCACTTTGACTCGTTTTTATAGTTTACACACTTTTGTATTGCCTCTTCTTACTGCTGTATTTATGTTAATGCATTTCTCAATGATACGTAAGCAAGGTATTTCAGGTCCTTTATAAACTAAAGAAGACAGATCATAGATATTTGTAATCGATCCTATATTATTTCGGAAAGGAACAATAGTATCTCATTGCTACAAATATGGATTATTGAAAAAAAAAAATAAGACATGTTATTTGGATATTTCTCTTCAACTCCGAAGTATTCTTTATTTGATACTTTGATATGAATAGTTGAAGTGGATCCTCCGAAGAGAAGATGGATTATGGGAGTGTGTGACTTGAACTATTGATTGGGCCATGCAGATATATGATTTTATCCGCCACATTGGAATTCACAACCAAATGTGTCTCCGCATCCAATCACCGCGCGAGTTCCCTTACGTAGCGGAAGATAGGCTGGTTCGCTTGAGGAGAATCTTTTCCATGATCATACCCGAATCCATGTCATGCATGGGCAGGCTCCGTAAGATCCCGTAAAATAGATGATGTGGCATAATCTGGATTATGTTCTATCTATTCTACTTACTTATTTATAGTTTATAGTATGGAAATGCATCCATTTCCTTTGCATCCATCCAGATCCATGATACTATCGGAGTGAAATAAGGGATCTAAGGAAGAACAGAGGTTAGACTGTATTAGTAACAAGTAAATTCTTTGTATTTATAAGAAGACTCACGATATTGTGAGAATAAATACCAATCACAAGATATGAGATAATCCAAAAAGCACTTGATCATGATCAAATTTTAAGCCTACTTGGATATTGAGCATTTACCTGTAAGAACTTAATTCTTGCCAATGAATAGTTGCAACTCCGGAAAGTGGGGTTCGATAAATATTTTCTTACATAGAGTCACTATATATGTGTAGATATGGATGAAATATAGATTTGATATAGATCTACTTCTGTCATTCCTTTGATTCTTGCTCGAGCCGGATGATGAAAAATTCTCATGTCCGGTTCCTTCGGGGGGTGGAAACATAAGAATTCACCTATCCCAATAACAAAGAAACCTGACTTGAATGATCCTGTATTAAGAGCTAAATTGGCTAAAGGGATGGGACATAATTATTACGGAGAACCCGCATGGCCCAATGATCTTTTATATATTTTTCCAGTAGTTATTTTGGGTACTATAGCATGTAACGTAGGCTTAGCGGTCCTAGAACCCTCAATGATTGGTGAACCGGCAGATCCATTTGCAACTCCTTTGGAAATATTACCCGAATGGTACTTCTTTCCCGTATTTCAAATACTTCGCACAGTACCCAATAAGTTGTTGGGTGTTCTTTTAATGGTTTCAGTACCTGCGGGATTATTAACAGTACCTTTTTTGGAGAATGTCAATAAATTCCAAAATCCATTTCGTCGTCCAGTAGCTACAACAGTCTTTTTGATCGGTACCGCAGTAGCTCTTTGGTTAGGTATTGGAGCAACATTACCTATTGATAAATCCCTTACTTTAGGTCTTTTTTAAATTGATTCAACCGTGAAATACTGCGCGTAGGTATCTAGGGAATAGTCGATTCAAACTGAATCTTCCCTAGATACATTATTTTTAATCTTTCTCAATACGGATTGTGCTTAAGATTCAAAAATTTCTTCTTTTTTTATATTATATATTTTTATATTATTTTTTTTATATTATATATTTTTATATTCAAAATATAAACTTTTTTTTTTATAAAATAGAGAAAAAAGATGAAGTAATTGTGATAGATTTAAAATGAAAACTTAGTCTTAGGTAAATTAATTGTGAAATGCTTCTGTAGAATGTCCACTATCTGTTTTACATCTTCTATCCGAAAATATTCAATTTTCATAAGATCTTCTTGACTGTTACTCAAAAGGTCCAATAATGTATGTATATTGGACCTTTTGAGACAATTATAGGTCCTGGAAGGCAATTCTGATTGGTCAATAAAAATACATTTCAATGCAATTTCTTTTTTGTTTTTCTTTAGATTAGCTAATCTATCATGAAAGGTAAAAAGGGGTAAAGTAAATCTGCTTTTATTTTCTTCGAAATTAATGTCCTTTTCCTCTGCATGTAGAAAAGGAATAAATAAATCAATCAAATTACGAGAAGCTTCGTGGAGTGCTTCTTTAGGAGTTAAACTTCCATTTGTCCATATTTCTAGAAAAAGGATCTCTTGTTTTTCATTTCCATTCCCATAAGAATAAATACTATGATTCGCATTTCGAACAGGCATGGATACAGCATCTATAGGATAACTTCCATCTTGAGAGTTATTTGTGGGTCTCATACGATATCCACGATCTCTTTGGATTTGTAATCCAATACACAAATCAAGAGGCTCTGTTAGGGTAGCTATATGCTGTGTAGTGTCAACTATTTCTACAGAGGGTGGTAGGATAATATCTTGAGCTGTTATGTATCTGGGGCCTTTGACGCAAATGGATGCGTCTCGAGTGCCATATAGATTACTTCTCAATACAATTTCTTTCAAATTCATTAAAATTTCATGTACTGATTCTTCAATACCCACTAGCGTAGAATATTCATGTGGTACTTTTTCAGATTTTGCACGTGTTATACATGTTCCTTCTATTTCTTCAAGTAAAATCCGTCGCATAGCGATACCTATGGTATCGGCTTGACCTTTCATAAGCGGGGACAGAACGAAACGCCCATAATAAAGACGCTTACTGTCTATTCTTGATTCAACACACTTCCACTGTAGTGTTCGAGTGGATCCTGCTATTTCCTCTCGAACCATAATAATATATTATTGTTATTTGATTAGATTATTGAATCATTTATTTCTCTTGAAATTCGTTCAATTCTTATTTCTATACACGTCTTTTTTTAGGGGGTCTACATCCATTATGTGGCATAGGAGTTACATCACGTACGAAACTTAATAGTATACCACTTCGACGAATAGCTCGTAATGCTGCATCTCGTCCCGGACCAGGACCTTTTATCATTACTTCTGCGCGTTGCATACCTTGATCAACTACTGTACGAATAGCATTTGCTGCGGCGGCTTGAGCAGCAAAAGGTGTTCCTCTTTTTGCGCCTTTGAATCCAGAAGTACCCGCGGAGGACCACGAAACCACCCGCCCTCGTACATCTGTAACAGTTACAATGGTATTGTTGAAACTCGCTTGAACATGAATAATTCCTTTTGGAATTCTACGTCCACTCTTACGCGAACCAATACGTCCATTTCTACGTGAACTAATTCTTGGTATAGGTTTTGTCATATTTTACCATCTCATAAATATGAGTCAGAAATATACGGAGATATCCATTTCATGTTAAAACAGATTCTTTATTTTTACATTGATCCTTCCTTTATAAAAAGAAAGCTCAAAAGATTATCCTTGTCTCTGTTTATGTCTTGGATTAGAACAAATCACTATAATTCGTCCGCGCCTACGGATCAGTCGACATTTTTCACAAATTTTACGAACGGAAGCCCTTATTTTCATATTTACGATTCCTTACCTTAATTCTGAATCTATTCTTTGAAGTAAAAAAAGTTTCCTTAATTTTTGAACCTCGAATTTAATTTGATCCCCTCACGAATGAAATAAAAAAAATCCCCGAATCGTTCAAATCTTCCTTGCGAAGTCTATAAATTATACATTCCTTGCTGGTTGAACCATAACTACTTACTTCGATTTTGACTCTATCTCCTGTCCGGATAAAACCGCGTCGATCCTCCCCGAAACATAACCTGGAATTAGATTTTCATTGTCTAAAGGGACACGGAACATACCATTGAGAAGTGATTCAGTAATTAAACCCTCATCAATCCATTTTTGTTTTTTTTTTTATTCCGGGGAATCCCCCCTTGAAGTATCAATTAATGGGGGAGCAGTCATATAACTCACTTTTCCTCTCTTTTTCTTTTCATTCTTTTCACAACCGAGAAGTTAGAAATCAAATTAGGATGCCCTAGGAAAAGGATCACCATATATAACACAAAATTTCTCCCCCAACTCCTTCTAAGCGAGCTTCTCGATCTGTCATTATACCTTGAGAAGTAGAAAGAATAGCAATCCCCATTCCGCCTAAAATCCTAGGAATTCGTTGGTAGTTGGAATAGATTCGTAGACCAGGTCGGCTGATACGCTTTAAAATTGTTTTATATATTCTTTCCCTAGTTCTTTTATGTCGCAGGGTTGAAACCAAGAAATTTTTATTACTTTCTCGATGTTTTCTAACGTTTTCAATAAAACCCTCTCGTAGAAGTATTTTAACAATGTTTTCGGTGACATTTGTAGATGCTATTCGAACCGTTCCTTTTTTTTTCATGTCAGCATTTCTTATAGAAGTTATTATTTCGGCAATAGTGTCCCTACCCATGATGAACTATAATTATAGTTGCCTCCAAATTTTGATATAATCAACGTGTTTATTTTATTTTTTTTTTTATGAATTCATAAAAAAAGTATATGCTTGAGACACAATCTACTAATTTATTTATTTCAGATATTCTACTATATCATAATTCTATCTACTAATATTTATAATACTTCAGGAGCTAATGAGACGATTTTTGTGAAATTGAATTCTCTCAATTCCCTGGCAATTGCACCAAAAACTCGAGTCCCTTTTGGATTTCCTTCTTGATCAATGACAACTGCTGCATTGTCATCATATCGTATTCTCATACCGTTTTCACGCTTGAGTTCTTTACACGTACGTACAATTACAGCTCTAATAACTTCTGATCTTTCGAGCGGCATATTTGGCACTGCTTCTTTGATTACAGCAACAATAACGTCACCAATATGAGCATATCGGCGATTACTAGTTCCTAAAATTCGAATACACATCAATTCTCGAGCCCCGCTATTATCCGCTACATTTAAAAGGGTCTGAGGTTGAATCATATCATTTTTTATCTGCTCTTTCAATGCAAAGGATGAAGAAAGAAAAGAAATATTATCTGTCCAGAAAAAAAACCGCAATTGTATTTTTTCATTCATTCCTAATGCCCTTTTCTTTTTTTCTACATCTCTATTCCGCAATAATAAATTGAGTTCGTATAGGCATTTTGCACGCAGCTATTTCAATAGCTGCTCTGGCCACAGTTTCGGATACTCCGCCCATTTCATAAAGTATTCGACCCGGTTTAACAACAGATACCCAATATTCGGGAGACCCTTTCCCCGAACCCATACGTGTTTCTGTAGGTCTTACTGTAACAGGTTTGTCGGGAAATATACGTACCCATATTTTTCCCCCACGACGTGCATATCGGGTCATTGCTCTTCGCCCCGCTTCTATTTGTCTAGCTGTGATCCAAGCGGGTTCAAGTGCCTGAAGAGCGTATCTTCCAAAACAAATATGATTGCCTCTATAAGACATTCCTTTCATTCTTCCTCTATGTTGTTTACGGAATCTGGTTCTTTTGGGGTTATAGTTGATGGTTGTTTACCTCTTCCATCTCTACTGCAGAACCGGACATGAGAGTTTCTTCTCATCCGGCTCCTCACGAAAGAAAAGAAGAAACAATTCGATTCAATAATATTACAGATATACATGTATTTTATTAATAATACACTAAAAAATGGGATTTATTTTATTGATATTACATAGGAAAGCTGCATGCAAGATATATTTATCTTTACCCACAAGATATATATATCACAAGATATATCTATTTCTATTAATAAATGATAAATATATTATATTTATATTAATATATATATCTTATTTTTATTTATTTTTTATTTATATTATTTGTTTGAATTATTTTATTTATATTTGCATTTTTATTTAAATCTAACACATTATAACATAACGAATTCTTTTTTAACTTCAAAAAAAAATATTTTAATCCAAAAAATCAATGTTTCGCGGGCGAATATTGACTCTTTTCTGCTTCATTTGTAGGGTCAACCCATGACTGTTTCAGAAAATTTTAATTAATTGGTTCCTGGTCCGTTCCGCCATCCCACCCAATGAATCAT